TTTGGTATACCCAAACCCAGTCAATTTATGAAATTAAAATCATGAAAGAATACTGTCTAAAGACTTCAACCTGACCCAAGCAAATCCAATACTAAGTCGCATGGATCTAGGACCTATTCTTTTCTTGATCTTGAGTATTTTTGGATAATCACTTTTTGGCTGAACAACAAACCTAATAGATTCTTTCAATTTTAAATTTGCTTCATTAATAGGCTCGCGATTCTACTTTGATCGTTATGGGTTGGTGTCAAGATCGAGCCCAAGACAAGCAGACCTCATGTTAACAGCCGGAACAGTAACAATGAAAATGGCTCCAGTAAGATTATATGAGCAAATGCCTGAACCAAAATATGTAATTGCTATGGGAGCCTATACTATTATAGGAGGGATGTTCAGTACTGATTCTTATAGTACTGTTCGCGGAGTCGATAAACTAATTCCTGTGGATGTGGCTGTCCGCCTAAGCCAGAGTCAATTATAGATGTTATAACGAAACTTCATAAGAAGATATCTCAAAAAATCTTTGAAGATAGAACTGTGTATCAACAGGAGAATCGATGTTTTACTACTAGTCACAAGTTTTACCTTCGGCGCAGTACTCATACTGGAAATTATGATCAAGGATTACTCTATCAATCACCATCTACTTCAGAGATACCTTTTGAATTTTAATTTTAAAAAGATTTTAAATCCAAAGGGCTTCCTACGAATTAGTTAATCAGGCAGGGTTCCTTTGTGCAGAATAAGAAAGAGCGGGTCAGTCTTTTTCATTGTCAATGTGAAGTATGAAGTATTGATACAAAGAAAAATGTGGGAGAGATGAAGAAGATGCAAGTTCGTTTATCTCATTGGCTAGTCAAGCATTGAGCTAGTTCATAGATCGTTAGGCTTTCATTGCCAAGGAATAAAGACTTTACAAATAAAAAACGAAGATTGGGACTCCATTGCTGTCATTTTATATGTATATGGTTACAATTATTTACGCTCCCAGTGTGCCTATGATGTAGCACCAGGCAGATTTTTAGCTAGTGTGTATCACCTAAATACGGTATGGTATAGATAAACCAGAGGAGGTATGCATAAAAGTATTTGCCCCCTGGAGTAATCCTCGAACCCCGTCCGTTTTCTGGATTTGGAGAAGTGCGAATTTTCAGGAACGGGAATCTTATGATATGTTGGGAATTTCTTATGAGTTATGAGAATCATCCTCGCCTTAAACGTATCTTGATGCCTGAAAGTTGTATGGGCTGGCCCTTACGTAAAGACTATATTACTCCCGATTTCTATGAAATACAAGATGCTCTTTGAATGACAAGAAACTCCTTTTTACTTATACGACACGACTCCAGATTTCATTTCAATCAAAGAACATTTTTACATTCCCTTCTAGATGAAATAGAGTAACTGGATTTTAATTTGTATGGGGGGGGGCGGCTAAAAAAAAAGAGGCTCTCATTGATATTCCCAAATTGGGCTCATTGATATTCCCAAATTGGGAAGATATCATATACATTTTGTATGAGCAGAAAGACTAGGATGAGTTCTGCACCATGAACTTTGTACCGCGCACATCACTTAGGGGGGGCCCCGGAAAGTAACTTGAGCAAGAGTGAGATGAGAAAAAAAAAATATGAAAAAAAAAAGAGGGAAGAGACGAAATGAAAAATGAAAGAAATCGGGGTTGATTTGTACTGTGTCTGAAAAACATCCTTTCATTCTGAATCTTTTTATCTAATTTTTTTTATGAAATTTGAGATATATACGAAAATTTAACATCCTTTTAAAATTTTAAATAAGATCAAAGTATGAACAGAGAGGAAAAAAATAAAAATGAAAAGGAAAGTAAAGCAAAAGTAAAGCATATGTATCCCGATCCGTATCAACGAATTTCATTTGTATGAGGTATGAATATCTATACGATATCCGATACATTATTCACGTGTCAGGAACCAGATTTGAACTGGTGACACGAGGATTTTCAGTCCTCTGCTCTACCAACTGAGCTATCCCGACCATTTCTTGTGCATCATCCTCGCGGAGTACTTGTATCTATGTCAATGAAAAGAACTAAAAAAAGTCTTAACAAATTGGACGTAGCCCCTCAATTTCTTAGATCTTCAAAACAAAAAAAAAGAAGACTTTCTTTTAAAATGTAAGGATAATGATATGGACTGTGAATGATTCAATAACGGAGATTCCTTGAATCTATACATATATGTTCATTTGTACAGGTATCGTATCTATACAAATGAAATTGGATTGTAAGAAGAAACTGAGGATTTCTATTCGGATCCGTTTGTGAAAGAACAGAGTGAATGAAATGAGAAAGATATTTTATTTTGTTTGAACTGAACCACTGATGAAAAAAAAAAATAGGATAAAATAAATTAGGTAAAATGGGCTTTTCTTGGGGATAGAGGGACTTGAACCCTCACGATTTTTAAAGTCGACGGATTTTCCTCTTACTATAAATTTCATTGTTGTCGGTATTGACATGTAAAATGGGACTCTCTCTTTATTCTCGTCCGATTAATTTTAAAAAGATCTATGAAACTCTTGAATGAATCATTTGATCAGTGAATATTCGAATTCTATTCCCTTTTCAACTTCAATTGGAATGGATTCAGAATAACTCTTACATTTTTCATAGATTTTTTTGATCCTTAGAATGATTATTTGATCTCTATCATTCTAATTAATATAGAATCTAAATATCGAAATAGAGGGTTGTGATTAATCGTTTCCTATGTCAGTATGTATTAGGTATATAAGCTTATCCTTTACTGTCATTTCTATCATTTTAGATAGAAGGATTTTTGCTACTAACGTAGTCAATTTCATTCGTTAGAACAGCTTCCATTGAGTCTCTGCACCTATCCCTTTTTATTCTCATTTTACATTTTTTATAAAGATTTGGCTCAGGATTGCCCATTTTTAGTTCCAGGGTTTCTCTGAATTTGGAAGTTAACACTTAGCAGGTTTCCATACCAAGGCTCAATCCAATCAAGTCCGTAGCGTCTACCAATTTCGCCATATCCCCCTTTGCTTTGATATTTGATACAAGGATCCAGTTGTAATTTCATCCAGCTCTTTCATTGATCTTGTAACTGTTGAATTCATTAGTTAATGATTCCTATATTGAAAAAGTGTATGCTGCTATTTTATTTTTTTGGACATTCTCTATTCTATCATTTCATCTCTATTGGATGAACCCTATTTGTTTCAATCCGAAATGATTCTATCATTGATGTATCCGCAATTCAATATGGATAGATATATCCCACATATATCTATGCCTTTACTCCCCCTTAATTTTTACAGCGCAATTAAAAATAGTGGAACGGTCTATATTCATTCTTTTTTAACAATTCGTCCTCTTGTGTATAATGATAGAATACAAGTTTTTATCAGTTTTAGTCATGGATTTACATTTTTCGAATAAATATGATTCTCTTTAGTTTTTCAATATTTACACTATTTATCTATTAGGATAGAGATAGTTTCGTTACGTGAAATTTTTATTTATAGTATAGTTTTATAGTTACACTATTAGAATGAGAATGAATTATCATAAAATGATAATAATAATATTATTGAAGATTTAATTTAAGATTGGATTTCTTTTTTTTATTGATTTCATATCCATCTTTATTTCATATTCATCTTCATATTAATCATATCATATTCAAAATAGTAATAATTTACTTCGAAATTATATTTTCGATTATTTAATATTTAGAATTTTTAATTCTAATATCTAATATGATATTAATATGATATTAATTCTAATATGATATATGATTATGATAATTTAATTAATATGATAATATGGAATTTAATTTCTTTAGATATATATATCTAGATATATATCTAGATATAAAATAGATATAAAATCTAGATATAAATAATCTAAATGGTTTTCTTTTCTATTTTATAATTTATAAATAAAAATAATTTATAAATAAAATCTCAAATTTATAAATCTATAACTAATAACTATAAATAGAATAAATAAGAATAGAAATATAGAAGAATTTAAAATAATCCATAAAATCAATAAATGAAAAAAAAAAAAAGAAGAAGAATCACTAGGTAATAGCTAAGATCCGAGAGTTTCCTATACACTATTGATCTTATATCCGCCCGCTTAGCTCAGAGGTTAGAGCATCGCATTTGTAATGCGATGGTCATCGGTTCAATTCCGATAGCCGGCTCTTTTTCTTTATCGATCTTTTTCTTTGCATGATTGAAAATATCTACTCTCGCTTTCTCTAAATGTCGAGTTCTTATGTCATGATAACTTGCAGCTATAGCTATGCATAAAAAAAGTTAACTAGATCTCTACAGAAGAAATTTTAAAACGTAGCCTTCACTTGAACTTCCTATATATACAAAAAATAAAAATATTGATAAAATTTATTTCATTCTGTTTTGTAGTACTTCATTAGATTGAGTTTTGCTTTGCTGATCCTTTAGTTCAGTCTGAATTTATAAATTTATTTTATATTATATTTTTATATTATTATATTATATAATTATATTTATATATTTATATATTTATATTTTTATATATTTATTATTTATATATATATATTTATATTTTTTTTTTTTTCAAATGAAAGTGAATCAAAAAGGGAGCTTTTATTTATATGTCTCGTTACAGAGGACCTCGTTTCAAAAAAATACGCCGTCTGGGGTCTTTACCGGGGCTAACTAGTAAAAGACCCAGATCCGTAAGTGATCTTCAAACCCAATTGCGCTCTGGAAAAAGATCACAATATCGTATTCGTTTAGAAGAGAAACAGAAATTGCGTTTTCATTATGGTCTGGCAGAGCGACAATTACTTAAATATGTGCATATTGCTGGAAAAGCCAAAGGGTCAACAGGCCAAGTTTTACTACAACTACTCGAGATGCGTTTGGATAACATCCTTTTTCGATTAGGTATGGCTTCGACCATACCTGGAGCCAGACAATTAGTTAACCATAGACACATTTTAGTTAATGGTCGTATAGTGGATATACCAAGTTATCGTTGCAAACCCCGAGATATTATTACTACGAAGGATAAAGAAAGATCGAAAGCTCTGATTCAAAATTATCTTGGTTCATCACCCCGCGGGGAATTGCCAAACCATTTGACTATTGATCCCTTACAATATAAGGGATTTGTAAATAAAATAATTGATAATAAATCAATCGGTTTGAAAATAAATGAGTTGTTGGTCGTAGAATATTATTCCCGTCAGACTTGATTCTAACTAAAAGAAAAAAAGCAAGGTTCATACAATTTTTACTCCTTTCGCTAAAGTAAATAGAGTACCTTGTCTCACTCACATATCAAAAATGGATCGACAATAGGATTCTTTTTCTCCTTTTCAATATCAATACGATATTTCTATATTTCTATTTGTATTTTACATATCACAGGCTCTAATTAGGGATAGAGGATCTCCATCAAATAAGGACTGTTAGAATAATGATATCAACTCTTATTTGATTTGACACGTAATGTTGATAAATGAAAAGAAAAGGAGAGAGAGGGATTCGAACCCTCGGTAAACAAAAGTCCACATAGCAGTTCCAATGCTACGCCTTGAACCACTCAGCCATCTCTCCTACAGAATCTTATTCTTGACCAAAACCCGAATGAATAGCCAGTCATTCATCTTAATTGTAGTACAGGTATGACCGCCTGGTGGTTCCATAGGAAGAAAAGTTTTTTTTCCAATTTCATATTTATCAACAACAACTTCTTTCATTAGGTACCCCATGCCCATGATTTATTCAAAATTCATGAATCGCCCGATTCATTTTTCGATTTCAACTGTATGGCGTGGCACATATACGTTATGCAAACAAAATAAAATATAAAATAAAAAGATGGTTACCTTATTTTTTTATCATTGAATGATTATTCAATTCTTTTTCCTTTTCATAACCAAATCAAAACTTCTCGAGTTATCAAAAGCAATCCATAGGAAACTTGGTTATTCAACTTAGATGAAATAGTAATAGTATACTACTATACTACGAAATTAGAATGAAATATAATCTGATTCAACTATTTCATTTCATCTTTGTCAAAAAGGAGGACAATTTGTGACCCACATTTTTCCAATTAGTCTGTTTTTATGTTATTTTGTACTGTACAATTCCTTTTTTGTGGGATCATTTTCCCCGAAGGGGAATGAGAATAATTATAGAATGAATTGCTAATTATGCCTAGATCTCGAATAAATGGAAATTTTATTGATAAGACCTCCTCAATTGTAGCCAATATCTTATTACGAATAATTCCGACAACGTCAGGAGAAAAAAAGGCATTTACCTATTACAGAGATGGTGCGATTTGATTCTTTTCTTGTTTTTTTACCCCTCAGTTTTACGAGAAAAAGAACGTAGTTAGGAATAGAAAAATTAAAAAAACCTACGCTTGATGAAGGTGAAGTTTAGAGATAGAGCAATTCCTTCTGTCGTGTATCCTCGATTGATGCAGCCTTAGATGCTTCAATTATCAATTTTAGTATTGAGCGAAAGGTTACATCTATAGGTTCTTTATTGGAGGGCAATCCTACTTCATTAGTACCAATAGGTGGCATCATGGAAAAAGCACTACACCTAGGAATCAACAACACGAAAACTTTGTTATAAATAACCCTTTTCCTTATCGGTATCGGGACTAACAAGAGTGGTTGGGAAAACTAAGATCCATCTCATTCGTGCTTTGGGTACCCGTATAACCATCAAAGACTGTTGAAGTGACTAATTCCTGGAAATCGTAAGCGTTGAGTACAAAGAAATTGTTGGAGTTACCATTTCTATCTATCACTAATACGATTGGTGGTAAGAAAAAACCTCTTGTGGGAAGGCTGGCTAGAAATTTCTTGTAAAAATACCAGCTCCTGTCAGTTCATAATGAGAATAGTTAAATTTTGATTACATGAATTATTCCCCTTAGTACTATGCACAGAAGGGAGGAGCCGTATGAGATGAAAATCTCACGTACGGTTCTGGAACGGAGATTCTTTTACAAGAATGAACGACCGTAACGGATGTCCGCTCAATCCGAAGGAAATTATGCAGAAGCTTTACAGAATTATTATGAAGCTACGCGACCAGAAATTGATCCCTATGATAGAAGTTATATACTCTATAACATAGGTCTTATACACACAAGCAACGGAGAGCATACAAAAGCTTTGGAATATTATTTCCGGGCACTAGAACGAAATCCATTTTTACCACAAGCTTTTAATAATATGGCCGTGATCTGTCATTACGTGCGACTATCTTCACTATAGAAAGAAGGAAAAAGAGATCAAATCGTCTAGTAAATACTAGAAAAAATAGGCTTTCTACATATGCATCGTCAAAAGTAACGATTTTTATCAGCTGTAGCAAGGAAAGAAAGGGACTTCGCGAGAACCAAAAAAAATCGGAAGAAATAGGTATGGCCTATATACTATACTCTATGGATAAAGAGTCGAATTGATATAG